CTTTTACTTCGGATTCTTTCTAAAAAAAATGGGGGGAATTCAAAATATAATTTTCATTTTTTGTTTAGTTGTTTAGAATTTCGAAATTTCTAATAGAATTGAAATTTCGTAGAATTTATTGAAATTTAGTAGAATTTCCAAATTCTTATTTTCATTTTTTTTATTAAAAATTCGAAATTAAATATTTAATAAAAGAAAATTTCAATTTTTCTTTTTTAATTTATGTAGAAATTGAAAATATTATTTAAACTATTAATTATTTAAAATTATTTAAACTATTAATTATTTAAAATTATTTAAACTATTAATTATTTAAAATTATTTAAACTATTAATTATTATTATATTAATTCTAAATTATTATATTAATTATATATAGAATTCTATTCTATTAATATTCGATGAATATTTATTCTATATTTGATTCTATATTAAAATATAGAATATTAATTTATTACTATTTTTTTTTTTTTTTTTACTATTTTATTTATTAATTTCTATTTTCAATTTATTAAATATTTTTTATAGTAAAAAAAAAATTTTCATTTCTATTACTATGATATATATTAATAAAATCATTAATATATTAATAATTTCTATATAAATTTCTATATTAGTTTTCTATATCATTTACTAATTTCTATATTATTTTCTATATTATACTATCATTTTTTAGTATATTACTATATTATTGATTAGATCATTAATTAATCTATATATATATTAAGTTAAGATTTATATATTATTTTTAGATTCTTTATTTGTATTATTTATTATTAATTCGAAATATTAATTAATATTAATAAGGAATATGAATTAATAAGAATATAAGAAGTATATTGTTTACTTTATCTTTCTATTCTTTATATTGAGATTGAATTGATATTGAATACGGCAAAAAGAACTCCTTTTTTTCTTTACGAAGTACATGAAGTATGCCAAAAACCTATTTTACAATGTTAACAATGAAAGTTTTCAAAGATTTTCTCATTTTTCAAACTTCGACTTGTGAACTTGTCCATAAATACAGTACGTGGTTCTTAAACTCGTGTAACTTACTAGAGGATTGGGGTTTGGTTGGGTTAGGTTGGAATGTGTTTTTAATCGAGTTCATGTCACGATTTTACCTCGAAAAATTCATTAGGCTTGAATAGGTAGCAAAAAGATAAAGAAAAAAGTCTCACTAACTTGTTAATTACGGGCAGGAGGGGCGTAAATTTCATATGTAATTGATTGACCTATGAAGAGGAATGAAGAAATTATGGTTTGCTTAACCAAGATTCGAACAAATACAAATTGGATTTACCTACTGAAATATGATTTTTTTGGTTTCAGTTTTATGTCTCGGCCCGGAATGATTGTTGCGAGCAAGCTTATGAGAATGGTTTTTTTTTTGATGAACCAAGTAATCGCCCCCAAGCGACCAGTTCCAAACAACAAAGAAAAAAAAGAATGAAGAAATGAAAACAAGAATTTTTTTATTTGAATTTTTTTTAGGGCTATACGGATTCGAACCGTAGACCTTCTCGGTAAAAGAGCTCAAACTTATTATTATCAAAATGATTCGAACTTTTTCAAAAACCCAACATGCATTTTTTTTTTTTGCATTGGGCTCATTCATTAACTGATATAAATAATCAGTTAGTCTACCATAATTCTCTTGATAGAAAGATAACAAGATGGCTCTATGTGCTCGGATTTATTGATTCCGATCCGAGAGCACTACCAAAGTGTTTCAAAGAAGGGTTATCCTGATGTAGGTTTGCTTTTGACTTAGATCAATCTAAGTTAAATAGAATCTCCATTGCCCCGCTTCTGCTTAAAGAATACAGTATGAAACTTTATACACCTTAAAGTTCATAGGATAGGAAGAAAAGAAAATTTTTTGAGGTCCTTATACTCATTATGCCTAGCATTGAATAGACTGCGTATTTACCTTATCAAGGTCTTAAATCAATGATGGGGTTATATTGGGCGTCTAAAAGGATACCTAAGTTTACCCGAATCTTTTGTGTCAGGCTATTGTTCCCTAAAAGTCATGGAGTAAGACATCGGCTTATTAATAAGTCTTTTGATTACATGATGGCCTTCTTTGAAAAAAAAAAAAACATTGGCGCGCGTGTAAACGAGGTGCTCTACCTAACTGAGCTATAGCCCTTTGGTTTGTGATACATATTTTATCATGTCGCTAATTTGTTGTCAAGATAAATATTATATGACGCAACATCCTATTGCTTTGATCGATATTGCTTATAAATAAGATTCCATATATAATATAATTAATCTTACATTTCGAATCCATTGATGTGATGGATTCCATATCTTTCTTTTTCTTTTTGGGATGATAACTGACCTACTTAACTCAGTGGTTAGAGTATTGCTTTCATACGGCGGGAGTCATTGGTTCAAATCCAATAGTAGGTAGAACTTATTAGATATCAGAATCAATGCTATCTAATAAGTTTTTTTATTCACCTTAATTTTATTAATTTTTGATCGTT